AAATAAGTAAGCTAATCTTAAGCTTTTAGGTTCATACCCTAACTATAGAATTATTTCTCTTATTTATAATGAAATGCCTGATTAAAGGATTATTTTGATAGAATAAATCATGTATTTAAATACTTTCATTATTTTATATTTGAAAGACTTAAACTTTCCCTAATAATTTCAAATATTATTATGCCTCAAACATTTAAATATAAATAAAGTATCTAATTTAATAATTTAATACAATAAATAAACTATATTTATTTTTTTAATACAAATAAATTAATATATAATTATATATAAATTATTAATACTATTATATAATATTTTTATCAAATATTTTATTCTAATAAATATATCTATTCTAGCTATCTTATCCTTATTTATAAATGATATTATAAATATTTGATTTATAATAGAAATTAATAATTTTTTATTTATTTCTTACTTAAGATATTCAATAAAAAATAAAAAAATGATTTTTTTTTATTTTACAATTCAAATTATCCCATCATTAATATTAATTTTAATAATTATTATAAGATCGTTATTAATTACAAAAAATCACTTAGAAATATCATTATTATATATTAGATTAATAATCAAACTTGGAGTACCACCTTTTCATTTTTGAATACCCCTAATTTCTATATATATAAGATGAATAAATCTATTTTTTTTACTTACAATCCAAAAAATTATCCCATTTTCTATTCTTAGTATCATAAATGATAAAAACTCTATTATATTAATCATAGTAATTTTAAGTTCAATTATTCCTCCAATTATAATATTAACTCAATTAAAATTTAAAAAGATTTTAACTTATTCATCTATTAACCAATCTAGATGAATGATTATATTAATTTTTATAAAAAATATTTTTTGAATTATATATATAATTAACTATATAATTATTACTATATTAATTTTTTATTTTATTAATTTTTACAAAATAAGTTTTAATTATTTATATTTAAATTTTAATACAATTATACTAATAATAATATTAAATATAGCAGGCACACCTCCATTTTCATTTTTCATATTCAAATGATTAAGGATCTTTATTTTTATATTTAATTCTATAAAACTTTTTATATTATTTATAGTAATAATAATTAGATCATTAATAATATTTTTCCTATACTTACGAATAATGTACATAAGAATATTTTTAAAATTATCTTCATCTAAATTAATTAAAATAAATATTTACTATACCAACTTTAATAAATCAATTATTTGAATTTTATCCATAGTATTATCCCTAATAATTATTATAATTTAAAAAAGATTTTAGGTTATTTAAACCTTAAGCCTTCAAAGTTTAAATTATAAAATTTTTTATAAATCTTAATATTAAAATATTTTATTTTTCTTTAAAAAATTTCTTCAAATTTGCAATTTAATATTTTAAATAAACTAAAAATATTTATATTTTATATAATTATAAAAATAGTATTAGAAATTTTAATTTCATAAATAAATTTACAATTTATTACTTTTTATCAGACATAATACTTTATTTTTAAATCCTTTATTATTAAAATTTTTAATATATAATATGAAAAAATGATTTTATTCTACTAATCATAAAGATATTGGAATTTTATACTTTATCTTTGCTATTTGAGCTGGGCTAATTGGATCTTCAATAAGTATAATTATTCGATTAGAACTAAGAACATGTAATGCTCTAATCAATAATGACCAAATTTATAATTCTATTGTTACTGGACATGCTTTTATTATAATTTTTTTTATAGTTATACCATTTATAATTGGGGGATTTGGAAATTTTCTTGTACCTCTAATATTAGGGGCCCCAGACATAGCATACCCACGAATAAATAACATAAGATTCTGGCTTCTTCCTCCATCAATTTTACTTTTATTAATTAGAAATTTTATTGGCTCAGGGGTAGGAACAGGGTGAACGGTATACCCGCCTCTAGCTTCTAATATTTATCATAATGGACCATCAGTTGATTTAGCTATTTTCTCATTACATATTGCTGGAATATCTTCAATCCTTGGGGCAATTAATTTTATCTCAACTATTATTAATATACGCAATAAGAAATTATCTATTGATAAAATTCCATTACTAGCATGATCCATTATTATTACCGCTATTTTACTTTTACTTTCACTGCCAGTTCTTGCAGGAGCAATTACAATACTTCTAACAGACCGAAATCTTAATACATCCTTCTTTGACCCATCAGGAGGAGGAGACCCAATTCTTTATCAACATTTATTCTGATTTTTTGGACATCCCGAAGTCTATATTTTAATTTTACCAGGATTTGGTTTAATCTCTCATATTATTATAAATGAAAGAGGAAAAAAAGAAACATTTGGTATCTTAGGTATAATTTATGCTATAATTGCAATTGGATTTTTAGGATTTGTTGTATGAGCTCATCATATATTTACAGTAGGATTAGATGTAGATACTCGTGCATATTTTACTTCTGCTACAATAATTATTGCAATCCCCACAGGAATCAAAATTTTTAGTTGAATCACAACATTACATGGTACAAAAATTAATTATAACTCTACCCTATGATGATCAATAGGATTTATTTTTTTATTTACTGTAGGAGGATTGACTGGAATTATACTATCGAACTCTTCTATTGATATCGTATTACACGATACATACTATGTAGTGGCCCACTTCCACTATGTATTATCAATAGGAGCTGTTTTTGCAATTATTGCCAGATTTATTCACTGATTTCCATTAATTAGAGGATACTCATTAAATAATTTTTATTTAAATATCCAATTCTTTTCTATATTTTTAGGAGTAAATATTACATTTTTTCCCCAACACTTCTTAGGACTAAGTGGAATACCACGACGATACTCTGATTATCCAGATAACTTTTTATCTTGAAATATTATTTCTTCTATTGGATCGTTCATCTCAATCATTAGATTAATTTTTTTAATTTTTATCATTTGAGAAAGACTTTCATCTAAACGAAAAATTATTAATTTATTCTTTTTACCCCCCTCTCTAGAATGAAATAATATATACCCTCCTATAAATCATAGATATAACGAAATTCCTTCTATTTTTTAATATGGCAGACTAGTGCAATGAACTTAAACTTCATATATAAAGAAATTCTTTTATTAAAAATTAATACATGAAACTTATCACTACAAAACTCAAACTCCCCAATTTATGATATAATAATCTTTTTTCATGATTTTACAATAATAATTTTAATTTTCATTACTTTAATAATTTTTTTTATATTAATACTATTAATAAAAAATAAATTCACTGATCGATTTCTTCTTCAAGGTCACCTAATTGAAATTATCTGAACCATTACTCCTATAATTATCCTATTATTTATTGCAATTCCTTCTATTAAAATCTTATATATAACAGATGAAATTCACAAATGTAACTTAACTCTTAAAAGAGTAGGACACCAATGATATTGAAGTTATGAATATTCAGATTTTATCAATATTAATTTTGATTCATTTATAATTCCATCTAAGGACTTAAATATAAATGAATTTCGACTATTAGATGTAGATAATCGATGTGTAATCCCATTTAATCTACCTATTCGAATTTTAACAACTTCTATAGACGTGATTCATTCTTGAACAATCCCTTCACTAGGAATTAAAATTGATTCCACACCAGGACGATTAAATCAATCTATATTCTTCCTAAATCGTCCAGGAATATTCTTTGGGCAATGCTCCGAAATTTGTGGAACAAATCATAGATTTATACCTATTGTAATTGAATCAACTAAATTTAATTATTTTAAAAACTGACTTTTATACATATACTCTAATAACTAATTAATATAATTATACATTAAATGACCGAAAGAAAGTATTGATCTTTTAAATCAATTATAATAGAACTAATCATCTATTTTTAATGGCCCAAAAAAAAAATTAGTTAAATATTTATAACATTAAATTGTCAATTTAAAATTATTATTTTAAAATAATATTTTTTAATTCCACAAATAAGTCATATATGATGAATACTTATATATTTATATTTAATAATAATAATTATAATTTGTATATGTTTTTTATTTTTTATAGTTTTATATACTCCACAATATAAATTTAAAAACTTACCATTAATATATTGAAAATGAATATGATAATAAATTTATTTAATATTTTTGATCCTTCAACTTCAATAAATATATCATTAAATTGAATAAGAACCTTATTAATTTTTTTTTTATTACCATTCCAATACTGACTAATCCCTTCACGATTTACAATATTTTGAAAATTACTAATTAATATTATCTTTAAAGAATTTAAATCTTTAATTAATTACTCCTACTCCAACATTATTATATTTATTAGATTGTTTTTAATTATCTTAACCAATAATTTCATAGGATTATTTCCTTATATTTTTACATCATCAAGGCACATAAGATTTTGTTTATCTATATCTATTTCATTATGAATATCAATAATTTTATTTAGAGTATTTAACTATTTCAATGATTTTATAGCACATCTTACCCCCCAAGGCACTCCATTTTTATTAATACCTTTTATAGTAATAATTGAATCAATTAGTTTAATTATTCGACCCTTAACATTAGCTATTCGATTAACAGCAAATATAATTGCAGGACATTTATTACTATGTTTATTAGGATCTACAGGTATTTTAATTAATAACATTATAATTATATCAACTATATTATTAATTCAAATTTTATTATTTATCTTAGAAATTTCTGTTTCAATAATTCAAGCTTATGTATTTTCTGTATTAGCCACATTATATAGAAGAGAGATTTAATAAATAAATATATATATATATGAAAAAATTACATTATAATCATCCCTTTCATCTTGTATCAATCAGTCCATGACCAATTATTATTTCTTTTAGAATTATAAATAACTTAATTATAACCGTTAGATGATTCCACAAAATAAACTACTTCACCCTACTAACAATCCCAAGTACTATATTATGTATATATCAATGATGACGTGATGTATCTCGAGAAGCAACATTTCAAGGTTTCCATACGCCTATAGTATATAATGGTATGCGATTAGGAATATTATTATTTATTATTTCTGAAATTCTTTTTTTTTTTTCTTTTTTTTGAGCTTATTTTCACTCATCTCTATCCCCATCCATAGAAATTGGACAAATATGACCCCCAATAGGAATTCTACCTTTTAATCCATTTGATATCCCATTATTAAATACAATCGTATTAATTTCCTCAGGTTTATTTATTACATGGTCTCATCACTCAATTATAAATAAAAATTTCACAGAAAGAAAAAATAGATTAATTATTACTATTATTTTAGGGATCTATTTTACACTACTTCAACTAATTGAATATATAGAAGCACCATTTTCTATCTCAGACTCAGTATATGGATCAAGATTTTTTTTAGCTACAGGATTCCACGGACTTCATGTAATTATTGGAACCATATTCTTAATATTTTCTTATATACGACTTAATAATTTACACTTTTCTTCTTCACACCACTTTGGATTTGAAGCTGCAGCATGATATTGACATTTTGTTGATGTAGTATGATTATTCTTATATGTATCTATCTATTGATGAAGATTCTAAATAAATATATATATATATATAACTATAAAACTAATTTTAATAAATAATTAATTATTATAAAATAAATATTTATTTAATTAATTTATAAATATATTAATCTTACTAATTAATAATAAGTATATATATATATATATATATTTATATAGTATAATAATTACATTTAACTTCCAATTAAAAAATTTAAATAAATCCTTAATATAAATAATAATATTTATTTTAATTATAACATTAATTATATTAACCCTATCTTCTATAATATTATTTATAAACTTTATTTTATCTAAAAAAAGACAATATATTCGTGAAAAATCATCACCATTTGAATGTGGATTTGATCCTATATCTAATAGACGAATTCCTTTTAGAATTCAATTTTTCATTATTAGATTAATTTTTTTAATTTTTGATGTAGAAATTACAATTCTTATCCCGCTAATATACTTATTTACTCACATAAATAAAATTATACTAATAACCTCCATATTATTTATAATAATATTAATTATTGGACTATTACTAGAATATTTAGAAAAATCTATTGATTGAAAGAATTAACCTACTAATATATATTATTATGGATATTAGTTAAATATATAACATTTAAATTGCACTTAAAAATTATATAATCAATAGATTATATATATCTAATATATAAAAAAATATTATTTATATTTATAATACATTCTTAAAGTAATATATTACATTTAATTTCGGCTTAACCATTGATTAATAAATTAATCTAAGAATTATAAATTATTTATTTAACTAAAACCAAACAGAGGTAAATTAATGTTAATAATTTCATTGGATAAATATAGTCCTAGTTAATCCATATTTTTATAAAAATTTATCATTTTAAAGGTATATAAAATATTAGACTTCTAATCTAACTATAAATGATTAATATATCATTATATACCTAATAAAATAATTTATATAGTTTAAAAAATTAAAACATTATATTTTCACTATAAAACTAATATTTCAAATAAATATTTATAAATAATATATTTAAAAATATTTAACATATTATCTTAATATCTTCAATATTATGCTTTAAAAATTTAAGCTATCTAAATAAATTAACATATAAATAAATAAAAATATATTTATAAATAATCTAATAAAAATAAAAATTTTAAAAGTTCTTATTTTAAATATTATATTTTCAACAATAAATTTAAAGCCTATTATTCGTCTAGAATATTCTATTCATAATATATCATTTCTATAAAAATTAAATCTTATTATAACTACAGGTTTATAAATAATCATTATTAAATAATTTAAATTTCATATTCTTCTCATAATATACTTAATAAAATAATTATATTTATAATAATATTTTAAGTATATAAAAATTTTAATAATTAATAAAGAAATAAAGCATATAAATAAAGTAATTATTTTTAAAGATAAACTTAAATAAGGTAAATATAAATCATATAAAAATAACCAATTTAAAAACCTACCTCTAATAATTCTAAAAATTATTAATAATATTATAGATATATTTATTAAACTATTTTCTTTAATATAAATAAAACTAAAAAACTTTATCTCATAAAAAAATAAATAATAAAACAACCGAAATGAATACATCACAGTAAATATTAATGATAAAATAATAAAAATCAACATAAAATAACCTACTTCATTTATATAAACTATTTCTATAATAAAATCTTTAGAGTAAAACCCTGCTAAAAATGGAAACCCACTTAATGATAAATTAGCAACATAAAATCTTATTATAGTAAAAGGAATAAACTCATTCAAAGACCCATAAACTCGAATATCCTGATTATTATTTATTAAATGAATTATAATACCTGCACATATAAATAACATAGATTTAAAAATAGCATGAGTTAATAAGTGAAAAAATGAAAGTATCCATAATTTTATACTTAAATTTATCATCATTAAACCCAACTGACTTAATGTAGATAAAGCAATAATTTTTTTTAAATCAAATTCAAAATTTGCTATCAAACCAGCTATAAACATAGTAAAAACTGATATAAAAAATAAATTTATCCTAATATTACCAATAAATAAAAATTTGTTAAAACGAATTATTAAATAAATACCAGCAGTTACCAAAGTTGATGAATGTACTAATGCTGAAACTGGCGTAGGAGCAGCTATTGCTATAGGTAACCAAGAAGAAAAAGGAAGTTGAGCTCTCTTAGTAATTGCAGCTAATACTAACATATAAATAATAGTTCTCCTATTATCTAATATTATAAAATTATTTCATCTACCATTTATTATTAATAAACCAATAGATATCAATAATCCAACATCCCCAATCCGATTACATAAAACAGTAACTATGCCAGAATTATAAGATGAATAATTATGATAATAAATAATCAAACAATAAGAAATTAATCCTAACCCATCTCACCCAAATAAAATCCTAAAAACATTGGGCCTAATAATTATCATAATTATTGATAAAATAAATAATAAAACTAAAATAACAAAACGATCTATGTGTTTATCAGATATTATATACTCTATTCTATATAACAAAATTAATGAAGAAATCAATATAATTAAACTAATAAATAATAATGATACCCAATCAAATATTATATATATCTCTAAATTTATTGATAATAAATCTATAAATAATCACTCTACTATAATACCATTGTCATTAAAATATATTATTATACTAACTATTATTAACATAATAAAAATTAAAAATATAAAAATAAAAAATATATAAATATTAATTATAATCTAAGACATATTTTATACCTATATACCTTTAATCCCACAAATTAATATTCTTACTTAAACTACTTAAATTAATATAATACAAATGTACTTAACATATATATATATAAATTAAAGTTATATTAATAATAAATAACTAATCAAATAAATATTTTAATATTATTATATACTTACTATATTATATATAAACCAATAAGTATAAAAACTTACTATAATAAATTAATTTTATTAAAAATTTATTTTTATTAATTTAAATTACTTAAATTTATTTAATTTTTAATAATATATATAATTATTTAAAACAATATTACTAAATTAAACATTATTATTATTATAGGATAACAATGTAAAATTACTACTAAAAATTCTTTTATAAAACTAAATGAAAATATATTCTCTATAAATATATAATCTCCATGATAAATATATGAATATAAAAATAATGAATAAGCCCCTCTAAAAAAACAAATTATTATTAAAAAAAAAATTAACTCTATATCCCAATTAATGATTGAACTAATTATATAAACCTCCCTAAAAAAATTAATAGATAATGGGAAAGAAAAATTTGAACAACATAATAAAAATCACCATAAAGAATAAGAAGATAATATCCTCATCAATCCTTTATTTAAAAAAATAACTCGTCTATTAGACTTACTATAATAAATATTAACTATATAAAATAGACCTGAAGAGCATAATCCATGCCCAATTATTATAATATATGCACCAATAAAACCAATTTTAAATATTGTTAATATTGAACACAACATAAAATTTATATGAACTACAGAAGAATAGGCAACTAATCTTTTTAAATCAATCTGAGTAAGACATAAAATACTAACTACAATTCTTCCAATAATAGAAATGCTAAAAATAATATAATTATATATAATACTTCTTAACAAAAAAATCTCTAACATTCGTAATAGTCCATACCCTCCTAATTTTAATAATACTGCTGCTAAAACTATAGATCCATACACAGGAGCCTCTACATGAGCCTTAGGTAATCATACATGAAACATATAAATTGGTAATTTAATAAAAAAAGCTATAAAAATAATTAAATAATCAAAAAATCTTATCTTATAAATTATAAATACTTTTGCTATTAATTTAAATTCAAATCTACCTCTAAATTTAAATAATCAATATACATAAATTAATAATGGTAAAGAAATAAATAAAGTATATATTATTAAATATATAGCAGCACTTAAACGTTCAGGATTATTACCTCAATAAATAATTAAAAAAAATGTTGGAATTAATCTTACTTCAAAAAAAAAATAAAATATCATTAATCTCAAAGACCTAAAAAATCAAATAAATACAATTAATAAAAAAATAAATATATATATTTTAATAATATCATCTTTTTTTATTAAAGTTATAAATATTAAACCTAAAATTCAAATTCTTAATAAGTTTATAAAATAAGAATAATTATCTATTCCTAAATATCCTGATATTCTTAGTATAAAAAATAAAGATCCTATTCTATCAAAATATATAAATAAATAAAAAAATCTTAATAAAAATAATAAATTATAAATCATTATAAATATATTTATTTTAAAAAATTTTATTATCACTACTATTATAATTAATATAAAAATAAATTTTATCATAATATATATGTATATAATCCCATAAAAATATTCTTAAAATTTTGTAATATTAAAAAAATAATATAAATCATTACCACTATAACGAACTACTAAAACCAACAAAGTAATACCTAAAACCCTATCACATACTCTAAATACTAAATAATATACTAAATAAAAATCCATATTAAAAATTCTAAATACACTAAATATAACTATAGAAATATTTAAAATTATTAACTCAATTATTATTAACAAAACTAATATATATTTAAAAGTTAATATTAATATTACTAAAGAAATAACCCTAAATTGAAAATAAATTAAAATATCATATAAAATAATTACTTATAACTTTAGCTTTATAGTTTAACTAAAACATAAATTTTGTAAATTTAAATTATATAAATTAATATCTATATATTAAAGCTTTAAATTTATTCAGAATAATAAATAAAATTTATATCTCTAATCTCCAAAATTAATATTATTAATTAAACTATATTCTGATTAATATGGAAAAAATTTTTACTCTAAATTTATTAATCTATTTAATAATTAATATCTTACTAATACTTATTTATAAAAATATCTTATCTCACCCAATCTTTATTATAATTATAATTATCATATATAGAATTATTATTTGCTTAAATATTTCATTATGAAAAATTAACTTCATTTACTCAATTTTATTATTCTTAATTATAATCAGAGGACTATTAATTATATTTCTATATTTTTCTAGACTAATCTCAAATGAACAAATACAACTTATTTACGATAAAAAAATTTTTTATATTAATTTTATAATCAACCTAATTATATTTTTCACTCTAATATTCATAAATAAATCATTATTCTATAATATTATAAATTTTACATCAAAAGAATCTTTATCAATTTATAATCTTAATGAAAAATGATTATCAAATATTTATAATTTATACATATATCCATTTAATAATATCACTTTATTAAGAATCATTTACTTATTAATTAGATTATTTTCAATTATTAAAATATCATCTATAAATCTAAAACCTTTGCGAAAAATTAGATAATTTATATAAATATGAAAAAAAACTCAATAATAAAATTAATAAAATCATCTATTACAAACCTCCCTACACCTATTAATATTAATTATCTATGAAATTTTGGATCCCTATTAGGGATATTCTTAATAATTCAAATTATTAGTGGATTTATTTTATCAATACATTACTGCCCAAACATAAATTTAGCCTTCAACAGAATTATCCATATTACCCAAAATGTTAACAATGGATGATTAATACATAATACTCATATTAATGGTGCTTCAATATTCTTTATTTGTATATATATTCACATTAGACGTGGATTATTTTTTTACTCATTTAAATTAATTAAGACTTGAATAACTGGGGTTAGAATCTTTTTTATCTCCATAGCAACTGCCTTCTTAGGATATGTACTCCCATGGGGACAAATGTCATTTTGAGGGGCTACCGTAATCACCAATTTAATATCAACTATCCCATATATTGGAACAATAATAGTTCAATGACTATGAGGAGGGTTCTCAATTAATAATGCTACTCTAAACCGATTTTATTCAATTCATTTTATTTTACCATTTTTAATTTTAATACTAGTTATTATTCATCTATTTTTTCTACATGAAACTGGTTCATCAAATCCATTAGGTACAAATAGAAACTACTATAAAATCCCATTTCACCTATATTTTACATTAAAAGATATTTACGGATTTATATTATTCTTATTTATTTTTACTATGCTAATCCTTCAATATCCTTATATATTCTGTGATCCAGATAATTTTATTCCAGCTAACTCTATAACCACTCCTATTCATATTCAACCAGAATGATATTTTTTATTTGCATATGCTATTTTACGATCAATCCCTAACAAACTTGGAGGAGTATTAGCACTATTATCATCTATCCTTATTCTCTATTTTTTACCTTTATTTAACTCAATAATAAATTCATTAATTTTTTATCCTATAAACCAATGACTATATTGAATATTTATTAGAGTATTTATAATATTAACCTGATTAGGGGCACAAGTAATTGAAACCCCATTTATTCTCATAAGACAATTTTTTTCAATTATATATTTCTCTTATTTTTATATTAATCTAATTTTATGTAAATATTGAGATTATTTATTATTTACAAAATAATAAAATATTTTTAAATAATATAATATAACATAATTATTTAATAATAACAAATTATAAAAATTAAATATTTATATTCCAATTATTTATATATAAAATAAATTATTAATCTATACTAATTATTAAAAGTTAATGATCTTGAATAAGAATATATTTTGAAAATATATTAAAGAAATTAAAATTTTCTATTGACTTTTCTTAAATTTATAAAATTATTATAAATAAAACTTTAAAAACTATAAATATTAAAAAATACCTTAATACTAATGGTAGAATAATTTTCCAACATAAATATATTAATTCATCATATCGTATACGAGGCAATAAACCACGTATTATAATAATTATTACAATAAAAATATTAATATAAATAAATATAATAAAAATAAATAAAATCTTTATAAATATAACTCTTATCAATATTCTAAAAAAAATAATTATACCATATTCTCCCATAAAAATTAAAGCAAATGATCCTCTAAAATACTCAATATTAAAACCAGATACTAACTCAGATTCCCCCTCAACAAAATCTATAGGAGTTCGATTTAATTCAGCTAATACCCTTAAAAAAAATATTAAAAACACTGGAAACATAAAAACTAAGTTATTTATATAAATTTGTCATTTATTTAAATCTACTAGTGAATACCTCTCACTTAATAATATTAAAATTATAACAATAAAAATAAATCTTACCTCATATGATAAAGCTTGGGATACTGATCGTAAAGCACCTAATATTGAATAAATAGAATTTGATGACCACCCCATTAATAATAAGACATACCCCCTAATTCTTATAATTAAAATCATAACTAATAATGAATAATTTATTGAATAAAGATTAGTAACATAAGGAAAAATTAACCAAATTATTATTATCATCATAAATCTTATTAATGGACATAAATAATATAAATATTTATTTGACTTAAAAATTACAAATAACTCCTTACTATATAATTTAATAGCATCTCTAAAAGGCTGTAATAACCCAATAATTCCTAATTTATTCGGTCCTTTACGATTCTGAACATAACCTAATATCTTTCGCTCTAATAATGTTAAAAATGCTACCCCTAATAATAAAACTAAAATTATAATAATAATTCTTAAAAAATTTAATCCTAAATAACATAGATAATTTATAATTATTATCTAAATTTAATAAAATTTATTTATAAATTCTAAATTTATTGCACTTCTCTGCCAAGATAATTATATTATTTTTCTACTAATTTTATTATAAATTAAATAAAAAAATTTTATCTATAAAGTCCTTTCGTACAATTATAAATCAATTTTATACAGATAGAAACTGACCTGACTCACGTCGGTCTCAACTCAAATCATGTAAGATTTTAATAGTCGAACAGACTAAAAAATTAAACTTCTACTTTTAAATTTTATCTTAATTCAACATCGAGGTCGCAATCATTTTTTTCAATATGAACTATCAAAAAATATTACGCTGTTATCCCTAAGGTAATTAATTCTATATTATAAACTTTTAATCTACTACCCATAAATTAATGTAATTTTTAATATTAAAGTTAATTTAATTTAATTATCCTCCCAATAAAATAATTTTATTAATTAAAAAAACTAAAAATTTAATAAACAAAAATATTAAATTCTATAGGGTCTTATCGTCCCTTATAATAATTTAAGCATTTTAACTTAAAATTTAAATTATAAATATTTAAAAAAGAAAGTATAAATCTCATTAATTCATTCATTCCAGTCTCCATTTAAAAGACAAATGATTATGCTACCTTCGCACAGTCAATTTACTGCGGCTATTTAAAATTTAATCATTGAGCAGAAATTATTTTAAATTATTCTCTTAAAACAATGTTTTTAATAAACAGTTGGATTTATAATATTTGCTGAATTCCTATTAAAAATATATAATTAACTTTATAACTATATAAATCATTTTCTTTATACTAATTTTATCATTATTATTTAAAATTTTTAATTATTTTAAATATTTTTCTAATAAATTAAATTATAATTTTATAAATCACTAATTACGCTATATAAATTATTAAATTTTTTATAAAAATATTAAATTTTAAAATTATTTATATTTATACATATTATAAATTTTATAATTTTTATATTATTTATAGATCATCCCATAAATATTTAATAAAATTATTTAATATAATTTATTTATATATTTTATATCAATAAATTTTATCTAAATTAAATTTATATAAAAAAAAACTAGATACCCCCTTAATTGATTAAAATTTCTTCTCTAAATATATATTTAAAATCATAATGTTACATAAAATTTCATATACACTTAACTCTTAAAGATTCGAGATATTAAATATTTATTAATATAAATTTAATAAATCCTGATACAAAAGGAACAATATAATAAATTTTCTTATTCTAATTTTTTAAAATACTCATTTACATTACTTAAATTATAATTATCAATAATTTTATAGTTTAAATTATAAAACTCACTTTTATTTATATATAACTTTATTTAATAATAAACTTTAATACAAAAATATTTCATTTTTAAATTAATTAAATTTAAAATTTAAAATCTTATTAATTACAAAAATATTAATAAACTTTTCAATGTAAATGAATTATTTTTATTAAACTAAAATTTTTTTATCTAAATACACTTTCCAGTACATTTACTTTGTTACGACTTTTTTCATCTTAATAATGAAAATGACGGGCAATTTGTACATATTTTTTATATAATTCAATTTATTTATATAAATAAATTTACTATTAAATCCTCTTTCTATATTAAATTAAATAAATATATTCAATTATTAATTAAATTGTGATTCATTTAAATTCCTATTTATTCTACATTTTGATTTGAATTATATTTATATTAAAATTTTTTAATGTAATTCATATTTATGACAAAATTAAAACAACAATATATAAAATATATTAAATAGGTAAATCTAATCGTGGATTATCAATTATAAAACAAATCCCTCTAATTCTAAAAATACCGCCAAATTATTTTAATTTAATGATTTATACATTTAATTTTTAATTTTATTTTTTTATTTTTAAATACCAGGGTATCTAATCCTGTTTTATAAATAAATTTTATATAATTATAATCAATTATAAATATTTTAATTTAAATTATATTTCATATTTCACTAAAAAATATATATATTTATATAAAATATTTTTAATAATTAAAATTATTAAATTATTTATATTCATTTATATAATTAGTTTAACCGCAATTGCTGGCACTAATTTTATTTATATTATTTTTAATTTACTATATTTTACTTAAATAAATTTATAAATTTAATTATAAATTAATATATATTATATATTATTTAAATATAAAATATTATTTTAATTTTATATATAAATTTAATTAAATAATGAATTTTTAAATAATAATTATATTTTTATAATAAAATATATATAAAATAATAATTTAATATAATATTTATACATTATTTTAATAATTATATAATTATAATTAAATAATTATATAATTTTATAATAACTTTATATTTTCATCTAATTTTTATATAAATATTATATATTTATATAATAATTATACATTAAATAATAATTATATATTTATATAAAGATTATTTATTTATATTTCTTTATTTTATATAAAATTTTAATATTTATAAAATTAATAATAATTTATATAAAAAATATTTTTAATTATATAATAATTTTATTCTAAATATATATTATATTATATAATATATAATTTTAAAAATAGGCCAAAATTTTTTAAAAATAGGCCAAAATTTTTTAAAAATAGGCCAAAATTTTTTAAAAACTAAAT